CGATGGTCCGGGACGCGGCGGTACTTGTGATATTTCGGCTTGGGACGCGTTTTATTTGGCAGTTTTCTGGATGTTAAATACCATCGGATGGGTTACTTTTTATTGGCACTGGAAGCACATCACATTATGGCAAGGTAACGTTTCACAGTTTAATGAGTCTTCCACTTATTTGATGGGATGGTTAAGAGATTATCTATGGTTAAACTCTTCCCAACTTATTAATGGATATAACCCTTTTGGAATGAATAGTTTATCGGTCTGGGCGTGGATGTTCTTATTTGGACATCTTGTTTGGGCTACTGGATTTATGTTCTTAATTTCTTGGCGGGGTTATTGGCAGGAATTGATTGAAACTTTAGCTTGGGCTCATGAACGCACACCTTTAGCTAATTTGATTCGATGGAGAGATAAACCGGTCGCTCTTTCTATTGTACAAGCGAGATTAGTTGGATTAGCCCACTTTTCTGTCGGTTATATATTTACTTATGCAGCTTTCTTGATTGCCTCTACATCGGGCAAGTTTGGTTAATTCTTTATTTAAATTTTAGGGTGTATCCGCGAGAATATCATTTCTTTCAATGGAGAGGGGATCTACCCTCTTATATTTCTACATCTAGGATCTGACTTGTATCATTGATACTTATAGTAATTGAACCATTATGGCAAGAAAAAGTTTGATTCAGAGGGAAAAGAAGAGACAAAAATTGGAAAAAAAATATCATTTGATTCGTCGATCCTCAAAAAAAGAAATAAGCAAAGTCCCGTCGTTGAGCGAGAAATGGGAAATTCATGGAAAGTTACAATCTCCACCACGTAATAGTGCACCTACACGCCTTCATCGACGTTGTTTTTCGACCGGAAGACCGCGAGCTAACTATCGAGACTTTGGGTTATCCGGACACATACTTCGCGAAATGGTTCATGCATGTTTGTTGCCTGGGGCAACAAGATCAAGTTGGTAAGGATTAAAATGTCCTTTCATTTTTATATTAATTTCTATGATCATAGATTGTAGAGGGTCCTCTTTACCATTCTGTATAAATGGGCTATTCTATTTGTACAGATATGGTAGAGGGGCGCATTCAATCCCTGTTTGTCCATCAATTCTCAACTCGTCTCTTCATCGCGGGGTAGAGCAGCGTGGTAGCTCGCAAGGCTCATAACCTTGAGGTCACGGGTTCAAATCCCGTCTCCGCAACATTTTTTCGACAAAAAAATATAGAATAAAGAATAATTAATTACCTTTTTTTTTCTTTGGGATGGGAGGAAAAGAAAGGGAAAAGTAGAACCGCTATACTATAATTGAATTTAATATTGAATTGAATTCAATATCTTTACCAATTATCCTTATCCTGGGCGGATAGCGGGAATCGAACCCGCATCTTCTCCTTGGCAAAGAGAAATTTTACCATTCGACCATATCCGCATTATCATTATATATAATTATATATATATATTTATATAATTTTAGATAATTCTCATTTCAAAATAGAATACATAGTTAATAACATAACTACATATGTATTTAGTATTTTTTTATTTTATTATTTTTAAAATACAAATACCCAAAAGTTTGTCCCCTCCCTCTACTTTTAATTTTTCTAATTTTTTCTTTTTCGTTATTTGCATTTTGGGGACTTATATTGAATTTTAATTATTGAATTTTAATGTGTCTCACAACCCGAAGGAATTCGGAGGGAGGGGTCATTTCATTTTTGGATCTAGAACTAGAACGAATAGGTTCAAGAGATGAGAGAATTAAGGATACCCACCAGAAAGACTAATCCAATCCATAATGACGTACCGGAAAATACAACATTTTTGTTACTCGACCAACCCTCAGGAGAAGCAAATACAACAGGTACACTAATCAGTAAGATTAATGAAGTAGCAATTAATGCAAAAACAGCCAACTGGAAAGCAATAGTCATGTTTCTAATCCTCCAATCTACCAACAAAAGAAGCTTATATATACCATTTGATCTTTTTATCATTATCAGCCAAAAAAAATGCATCGTGGAAAGATTTTACCATGAATCTTTCATTGATTCCATACGACTTATTAGCAACCCTTGTCCTTTATTCGGGCACGGAATCGAGGGTCGTTTTTTTTTTTACTTTAACAAAACAAGGGGCATGCTTGCTCTCTCATGCATCTGTATTATATATATATAGATATATACAAATAGATAGACCTCTAGATTCACACCCGATATCTTTCTATAGATAGTAATGGTATCCACTCATATGTCCATGTTCGGGGTTCTATTGGGTGGAATAAAAATAAAATATAGGATAAAAATAAAATATAACTTTTCTTTGGGAGAGATGGCCGAGTGGTTGATAGCCCCGGTCTTGAAAACCGGTATAGTTCGAAACAAAGAACTATCGAGGGTTCGAATCCCTCTCTCTCCTTTTACTCAGTGAATAGATTTTTTTCGTTTCTTTGTTTTATTGGTTTTGCCCGGCTGAGTAGGCTAAAAGGAAATGGCTCGGCTAA